TTGTGAAGTATGGAAGGAAATCAAATTTGAATTCGAAGCAATGGATACAATCTAAACTAAGTAATTAATGTTCGTTTCCTTAATTGCATTGTAAATAAAAAAAAAAAAACTCGGCCCAATCTTTTACAAAAAGGATTGAGCCGAATACAATTAGGCGTTTATTGTATCTCTCTCTATTTATAGAGACTTATTTATATGACTAATAAGCAAGATCTAAAAAAAATGTAATACTAAACAACCCAAACTTTGTATTATTGTGTTGGATCCTATGGATCCCTAGGATTGGCAGAATTTGTATATTCTTATACAGATTTCGTAGGTTCGGACCCTGACTGTAAATATCATGTCACGTATAAGAACTCCTTCTATACCATCTTTATATTGTCCTTTTCGTTCCATATTGGAATAGAAACCTTCATTTCGTATATTAGATTAGAGTAGACAACATTCTACCAAACAAATTTCTTCATTTCATAAAAATAAAGGAGATGCTATATTTATAGTTCCTTATTTTTTTCTTTTGATGTCAATTGGACACAGCATGGGAAACTCTGACCTTTCCATTTAATGGGATGAAATTGAAAAGGGTCTACCATATTCATATAAAATGAACTGATACCATGGATTTTTACAAAATAGAAAACAATATAATACTCACTCATTAGTTAGTTAATAATCTGATTGAATTTATATACTTATTCTGATAATGAGAGGAATGAAATGGATTTTCATCGAATGACTATTCATCTATTTTAGTTTCATACAAATAGGGGGGAAGAAAGCTCTATGAAAAAATGGCGATTCAATTCAATCTTGTCTAAAAAAGAGTTAGAACACGGGTGTGGATTAAGGAAATCAACGGACAGTCGTGGTCCTATTGAAAATACCAGTAAAAGGGAAGATTCGAGTGTAAATGATACAGAAAAAAAAACGCAGAGTTGGAGAAATCCTTACCGATTTAGTTATAGTAATGTTGATTCTTTATTTCGTGTCATGGACAGTCGAAATTTCCTTCCTGATGCTATTTTACTTATAGATAGTAAAGGGGACAGTTATTCCATATATTTTGATATTGAAAATCAAATTTTTGAGATTGACAATGATCATTCTTTTCAGAGTGAACTACTCAATTCTTTTTCGCATTTTGGGGATTCCAGTTTTATGAACTCGAGATCTAAGAGTGACGATACCCACAATGATTATTATACGTATGATACTAAAGATAGTTGGAATAATCACATTCAAAATTGCATTGACAATTATCTTTATTCTCAAATCCGTAGTGGGGGTTCCATTCTAAGTGGTAGTGATAATTACAGCGATAATTACATTTTGAGTTACATTTTGAGTGAAAGTGAAAGTAGGAGTGAAGGTGGAAGTATAAGAACTATACCAACTGATAGTAATTTAACTAGAAGAGAAAATCTCGATGTAACGCAAAAAAATAGGGATTTGTGGGTTCAATGTGAAAATTGTTATTTCTTAAACTTTAAAAAATTGTTCACAAATATACACCTTAATATTTGTGAACAATGTGGATATCATTTGAAAATGAGTAGTTCAGATAGAATTGAACTTCTGATTGATCCGGGAACTTGGAATCCTATGGATGAAAATATGGTTTCTGTGGATCCCCTTGAATTTCATTCGGAGGAGGAACCTTATAAAGAGCGGATTGATTCTTATCAAAGACAGACAGGTTTAACTGAAGCTGTTCAAACAGGTATAGGTCAATTAGATGGTATTCCTATAGCAATTGGGGTTATGGATTTTGAGTTTATGGGAGGTAGTATGGGATCGGTAGTCGGGGAAAAAATAACCCGGTTGATTGAATATGCTACTAAAAAACGACTACCCCTTATTATAGTATGTGCGTCCGGAGGAGCCCGCATGCAAGAAGGAAGCTTGAGCTTAATGCAAATGGCTAAAATATCATCTGTTTTATATGATTATCAATCCAATAAAAAGTTATTCTATGTATCAATTCTTACATCTCCTACTACTGGTGGGGTAACAGCCAGTTTTGGTATGTTGGGGGATATCATTATTGCCGAACCCAACGCCTACATTGCATTTGCGGGTAAAAGAGTAATTGAACAAACATTGAATAAGACAGTACCTGAGGGTTCACAAGCAGCCGAATATTTATTCCATAAGGGTTTATTTGATTCAATCGTACCACGCAATCTTTTAAAAGGCGTTTTAAGTGAGTTATTTCAGCTGCACGCTTTTTTTACTGTAAAAAATAAATAAAGTCGAGAATTAAAGTCAATTCTTTGTGCCCAAAAGTTTTTTTATCAGAATAAACAAAGCAGAAGGGTTGGATTATATTGATTGGGGTACACTTTAAATTATAGAATAGAAAGAATAAAAAAATGTTAATAATTCGATCTCTTCTTTTTGAAAATGGACTCAATTATATTAGTCAAACAAGATGAAAGAACAATTGATTTCTTTTCCTTCTATGAAATGAGTCAACTAAAACAAATTGCATGTTACTTTCTTACATATGTATATATATATAATTAGAATAAATAGAAATAAATCGAATTAAAAAATTTTTGTATCTTTCGATATTTTTTTCTGGAAATCCTTATTCAAAATACCTAGGGGATCAGATTCCAATGAATCCTTTGGAAATTGAATTTATAAAAAACCCGAAGTTTTTTTATTAAATTAGTCGAAGTAAAAGAAAGAAGAAAAGAGAAAAAATTAGATTATTCTTTTTTTATAGCTATATGTAGAAAGCTAATTTTTTGAGTTCTGCATTCTTTGCCCTTTTTTATACTATACTCACTTCTATCGAATAGATAGAAGAATGAATTAATTCGAATTCTAATTAATTAATATAATAACATAATAACAATAAAAAAATATAACAAACAAGTATAATATAGTAGATCGAGGTACCCATTTTATGACAACTATTAACTTTCCCTCTATTCTTGTTCCTTTAGTAGGCCTAGTATTTCCGGCAATTGCAATGGCTTCTTTATTTCTTCATGTTCAAAAAAACAAGATTGTTTAAGTCCTGATAGGATTTTTAAATGAAAACTTAGGTTTCAATCATAACACATATATCGATTTAGAAGAATGGTATACTATGTTATTTTTTACGAACATAACTGAAAGAGCCCTTATGCATGTGGAAACATGGCAGAGGGGGTAGAGTTTTTATAACTCATTCGATGACTTAATTTGAAACTTAAAAACAGATAGAAATAAAAGGAAAGCTTCACATCCGATATAGTACTAGTTGATGAGAGTTACGCCGGAAACAGATCAAAGTAAGGAACGTCCAATTACTTTGGGGTATTCTTTTAATTTAAATTAAATGGAATCAGATCGATTATGAATTGGCGATCAGAACGTATATGGATAGAATCTATAACAGGATCTCGAAAAATAAGTAATTTCGTCTGGGCCTTTATCCTTTTGTTAGGTTCATTAGGATTCGTATTGGTTGGAATTTCTAGCTATCTTGGTAGGAATTTTATATCTTTATTTCCCCCCCAGCAAATTCTTTTTTTTCCACAAGGGATCGTGATGTCTTTCTATGGAATCGCAGGGCTCTTTATTAGCTCCTATTTGTGGTGTACAATTTCGTTGAATGTGGGGAGTGGTTATGATTTTTTCGATAAAAAAGAAGGAATAGTATATATTTTTCGTTGGGGATTTCCTGGAAAAAATCGTCGCATCTGCCTCCGATTTCTTATAAAAGATATTCAGTCTATTAGAATAGAACTTAAAGAGGGTATTTATACTCGTCGTGTCCTTTATCTGGAAATAAGAGGCCGGGGGGCCATTCCTTTGACTCGTACTGATGAAAATTTGACTCCACGAGAAATTGAACAAAAAGCTGCTGAATTAGCCTATTTCTTGCGTGTACCAATTGAAGCTTTTTAAAATAAAAAATACGACTTTCTTACCTCGTAGTAAAAAAAATCTACTAAAAAGGTAAATACAAAGAAGGGGTCTTTGCAGGGCAATACGCTCAATTCCGTAACAAAGCATTAACAACAAAAGAATCTCATATATATCAAAATTGATTCTTTTTTTTTGACCCAGTATTTGGAATTGATAGGTTAGATACGATATAAAAAAAATTCTGTTTTGTTTGGACTCTCTTTTTTACTTTTCATCATGACATTAAAATGACTCAATTCTTTTTTTGTATTCTTTAAAGATTCAAGGACTAATAACTAAAAAAAAAAATGCATGAGTTGGATACTTGTAATAGCCTTCATGTTTGATAGAACTATTAGATGGCATAGAGTCAACGAATGCGACGAGTTCATAAAAAATTTCTAGATGAAAAAACTGGAAAAAAATAAAGTATTTATTGCTTTTCTATATCTTGTATCTATAGTCTTTTTGCCCTGGTGGATCGTGCTATCATTTCAAAAAAGTCTGGAATCCTGGGTTACTAATTGGTGTAATATTAAGCAATCGGAACCTTTTTTGAATCATATTCAAGAAAATAGTTTTCTAGAAAAATTAATCGAATTGGAAGAGCTACACTTGTTGGATGAGATGGTAAAAGAATACCCGGAAACACATCTACAAAAGCTTCGTATAGGAATCCACAACGAAACGATTCAATTGATCAAGATGTACAATGAGGATTGTATTCATATGATTTTACAATTCTCGACAAATATAATATGTTTGCTTATTCTAAGCTGTTATTATATTGTGGGAAATAAAGAACTTATTCTTCTTAATTCTTGGGTTCAAGAATTCCTCTATAACTTAAGTGACACAATAAAAGCTTTTTTTATTTTGTTATTAACGGATTTATGTATCGGATTTCATTCGCCCCACGGTTGGGAACTAACAATTGGCTCTATCTACAAAGATTTTGGATTTGCTCATAATGAGCAAATTATATCGGGGCTTGTTTCCACCTTTCCAGTCATTCTAGATACAATTTTGAAATATTGGATTTTTCACTATTTAAATCGCGTATCCCCATCACTTGTAGTGATTTATCATTCAAT